TAGATTCAATCTCATAGAGGTCAATTCCCGTTCTCAACCCATGACCAATATGAGCTCGAAGCTTCCTTCGTAACTCCCCGAACTTCTTCGTAGTGGCTCCCTTCCATGCCTCATTTCATAGGGAACCTCAAAGTGGCTCTATTTCATTATATTCCATCCTTATCCCAATTCCATTTATTTAATATCCTTTTGGTGTCATTGACATAATGGATGTCCTTTCTAGTCTATCTTTTTCTATTTCTTTTCTATATATGGAAAGTTTCAAAATCATCATCCTAAGAACGAAATAAGAACTATACAAATTCTATAGCAATAGAAAACAAAAAAGAAAAACTGGAGGGTTATCATGATTTTGTAATCTTTAGTACCTTTATGCCTCAAGATAATCAATTCGGTCGTTTAAATAATTTATATAAAGAAAAAATTTCTATAAAAACGAAAAAAAATCACATATTTATAATTCAATATATAAACAAAAATAGATACAAATTTTATTGTCTATTGCAATAGACAATAGAAAAAAAAATAAAACCAAGGAGGTGGTGATCATGCTATTTCAATCGTTCGTAAGCTTGTGTATGAAGATAACCAATTCGGTCGTTGGGGTCGGACTCTATTATGGATTTCTAACTACATTCTCCATAAGGCCCGCTTATCTCTTCCTTTTCGTTGAAGAACCCGAGCAGAAGGCAGCAGCAATAACTGGTTTGATTATGGGCCAGCTCGTGAGGTTCATGTCGATCTATAATAGGCCTCTGCATCTACTATTGTGGACACCTCATATACTAGCTGTACTATTTCTACCGTATCTTTTGCTTTATTTCGCAGCCGACAATTGGGACTATACTATCACTACCAGTACCAGAAGAAATTTCCTCATTTTCCTGAATACTTTCATTTTTCAATTAGCCAACCAGATCCTTTTACCAAATTCAACGTTAGCCAGATTAGTCAATGTTTATCTGTTTCGATGCAACAACAAGATGTTATTTGTAACAAGTAGTTTTGTTGGTTGGTTAATTGGTCACATTTGTTTCCTTTTATTCACGAAAAGATTATTCGACTGGATACGGATCTATCTTTTGAGTAGCTCTAAGAAGGAACTTGTGTCAGCATTGGATAAGTACATTTATAAGTATCTTGGGGCAAAATTTCAGGTCCGTTTTTCACACTTTCAGTACCGTGTGTCAGAATTGAATAAGTACATTAAGTCAGAATTCAATAAATACAAAAAGAAGATTTATCAGTACCTTGTTAGGTCCCTTGGGGAAGAATTTGAATTCCTTATGCGAACCTTTCAGTGGGTTGTGTCAGAAATTCAGTACTTGCTGTTAATAAACTTGAGGAGAAACACGGGTCGGTTCGTGAATATTTTCTTATTTGTTACCTGTGCCTACTATTTAGGCAGAATACCTTTATTCATTTTTCCACATCCACTGACAAGCGTCCAAGCCCCACAACTGCAACCAAATTGGTTAGCCAGACAAGGCCGAGAAGCTGACACTTACTGGGAGGACGAGGAAGAGGAAAAGGAAGAGGAAAAGAAAGAGGAAAAGAAAGAGGAGATTGCACGAAAAAAAGTGCTATTCAAAGAAGAAATTCCTCCCACGCGTTGTGGAGCGGATCTGGATGAAGAAAAAGATCAAAAAGCACCCATAGTGGTGGAAGGCATTTTAGCGGCCGATTTTTTTCAGTTTCAATGGACTCGTCCAGTACGATACATAAGCAATCAACACTTTTTTGGGGCTGTAAGAAAGGAAGCTTCGCAATATTTTTTTGATACATGCCGAAGTGATGGAAAAAAAAGAATATCTTTTACAGATCCTCCTAGTTTTTCTAGTTTTAAGGAACTGACGAAAGGGATGATATCTTCGTCCACAGTAGAAAGACTCTCCTTTGATAAACTAGACAAAGATTGGCTTTATAAGAACAAACAAAGACAAAACAACTTAAATAACGAGTTTATAAAGAGAATTGAGGCTCTAGACACGGGATTTCTTTTTCTAGATATACTCGACAAAAGGACTCGGGTTTGTATTGAGAAAATGAACGAAACCTGCCTCTGCCTACCAAAAAGGTATGATCCTTTGTTGAATGGGCCCTCTCGTGGAAGAATCAAAAAGTTTAGAAAAGTAATCGAGGATCCCGAAGAAAAGGAGAAAAGCGAAGAAAAGGAGAAAAGCGAAGAAAAGGAGAAAAGTGAAGAAAAGGAGAAAAGCGAAGAAAAGGAGAAAAGCGAAGAAAAGGAGAAAAGCGAAGAAAAGGCACCGAAAAGCAAAGAACAGGAGAAAAGGGAAGAAGAGGCACGTCTACGCGAAGAAGCACGTCTACGCGAAGAAGCACGTCGACGCGAAGAAGCACGTCTAAGCGAAGAAAGGGCACTTCTTCAATTGGGTGAATTTCGTGAAAAAGTCTACAATGTAATTAAATCTCGTAAATCTAGTGGAAGAAAAAAGAATGCAATGCAATCTCGTCGAAGAAAAAAGAATGCAATGCAATCTCGTCGAAGAAAAAAGAATGCAATGCAATCTCGTGAAAGAATCGACGATGAACCTACAGAATCTCAACTTAAGCAAATCCTTGCTCTAAATCAAATTCATGAGACCCTTTTGCCAGGTTTCATTTTCGAGTCCCCAAAATTTGAAGAGAGAATGTTCGCGATACTAAAAAGTAAAACACTAAAACTAAGAGCAGAAGGAAAATTATATTATAATCCTTTGGCAAAATTTTTTTCTAAGCCTTGGGAAAAAGGGGGGGGAGGCATTGATTGGAACCAGCGAAAACTAAAAAAGCTAAAGCAACTAAGGACTTATAAAGTGGGAGAAAGTGTGGGACGAGCGCACATCGGTCAACGCGTCCCTCGCTGGTCATACGTATTACTCCGCGAGGTCGCATACGACCTGGGCGAACCCTTTGTGACCAAGCGGGGAGATAATGAGTGCTTTGATATTATATCAGCACAATACAAATATGAAATTATTTTGAATCAGGATACTCAAAATTTACTTATCAAAAATCTTTCTAAAGATAGTAATAAGATTGATCCGGAGATTGCTAAAGAGATTAATGAGAAGGTTAAGAAGGATTTGATCAAGAGTGGGGGAGACCCTTATAGTATTGACTTTGAGAAAAGCCTTGCTCATGTTCACGTTGGCAGCCTCATCACCAATATCGAGTGGAAAACCGAGAATAAGGACGTGTGGAGGACCTCCTTGAGAGCGGTGCGCGACCAATTTTGGCATCAGGATGACATCAAAGGTGTTGCGAGCGTCCTAAGGCGTAAAAACGGAGTTGTTGTAAGACAGATTGAAATGTTTCCGCATTCCCCTCTTTTTTTGGGCTTCTTAAAAAGTACACTGTCTAGTTCTTTTAGGGTAGTGAAACCCCTTATTTTGAAAATGCAAAATTTGCTGCATAGGTTTGGAATCAAAAAAGGGGACCTTTTCACTCTTAAGGGACCTAAGAAAGAACAGACAAAAACAAAAAGGAAGACAAAAAGGAAGACAAAAAGGAAGATAGACGAAAAAAAAAGCAAAGCATTGAAAGAACGGAAAAAATTGAAAAGAATCAAAAAAGAGAAAATCGAACTAGACCCCGAAGAAGAGCTGTTCCGGATGGATGGAATAGATGCATGGAATGAGCTTTATTATGGGCTAGGAGTAAGAGGTATCGTATTAATTTTTAACTCCTATTTTAGAAGATATATTGCATTGCCTTTAGCGATAATAGCTAAAAATATGGGTCGTATCTTATTTTTGCAGCAGCCCGAGTGGGCTGAGGATAGAAAGGACTGGGAAAACGAGACTCATCTTTTATGCAACGATGACGGTTTTGCTATAGGCGTCATATCCATCAGCAACTTTCCGGAGGAGTGGTGGGAATACGGTCTTCAGGTCAAAGTTTTATGGCCTTTAGAGTTGAAACCTTGGCACACAGCGGATGATAGACAAAGGATAACCAACAATTATGCTTTTATAAGGTCTGTCTGGGGACTAGCTGACTATCCTTGGGGTGGTGCCCGACCCAACCGTTCCTTTTCCATTTTTTGGGGGCCCATTTTTAACGAACTAGGCAAAAAAAGTCAAAGATTAGCAGCAGAAAAATTGGAAGGGAGCGCCTTTCGACTTATAAGAAGCGTTTTCAACCAAAAAATAAAGCAAAATTTTGTTAGAGTTCTAGGAAACCCAAAAGAAAGCATAAAACGGCTTAAAGAAAGCATAAAACGGCTTAAAGAAAGGGTTCTAGTTCTAAAAAGCACAATTTTGAAAATAATAAAAAAAAATACAAGATTGAAAGGGATAGGAGTAGATGAATCGAGTGAAACTCAAAAAGAAAAAGATTCTATAATCAGCAATGAGATAATTCATGAATCATTTAGTCAAATTCGATCTACAGCTTCTACAAATTCAGAAGAAAAAATACAAAATCTGATTACTAGAACAAGCACAATCAAAAATCAAATAGAAAGAATTACAAAAGAAAAAAAAAAAGTAACTCCAGGACTAAATAATAGTCCTAACAACAAAAAGCAAAATAATAATGTAGAATCACCAAAAAATATTTGGAAAATTGTAAAAAGAAGAAATGTTCGATTAATAAGTAAATGGAATTATTTTCAAAAAATTTTCATTGAAAAAATATACAAAATATACCTAGATATCTTTCTATGTATCATTAAGATTCCTAGAATCAATTTAACAAAAAAATTTTTTGAGAAAGACATTTCCAATACTGAAACAAATCAAAAAAGAATTACCTTTAGTTCGACTATAAAAAATATAAATAAGCGGAAGTCACAGATTGTTCCGAAATTTGCTTCCTTGCCAAATTTATCTTCCCTGTCACAAGCATATGTATTTTACAAATTATCACAAACCCTAGTTAGTGATAAGTTAAGATCTGTTCTTCAATATCGCGGAACGTCTTTTTTTCTTAAGACTGCAATAAAGGATTCTTTTGAAAGACAGGGAATATTTGATTCCGAATTAAAGCATAAGAAACTTCGAAATTTTGGAACGAATCCATGGAAAAACTGGTTAAGAGGTCAGTCTCAATACAATTTATCTAAGGTTCATTGGGAGCGAGTAGGCGCACAAACCTGGCGAAATAAAGTCAACCGACGCCATACGCCTCAAAATAACGATTTAAATAAAGGAGATTCATATGAAAAAGACCCATTACTTCATTCCAAAAAACAAGATGATTCTGAAGTATATTCATTAGTAAGAAATCAAAAAACTAAGTTTAAGAAAAACTATAAATATGATCTTTTAGCATATAAATACATTTCTTCTGAAACTAAGAAGGACTCCTCTATTTCAAAATTGCCATTACAAGTAAATAAGAGCCAAGAGATCGACTTATTTGATATACCAGAGGAGATTGTTTTCAAAACTTATTTCAAGGATTGTATACTAGACAAGAAGTTTCTAGACAAGCTTTATCGAGACAATACTTATCTACACAATTATCTAGACAATACTTATGTAGACAAGGATTATCACAAGGATTATCTAGACAAGAGTTTTCTAGACAAGGTTTATTTCAAGGATTCTCTAGACCAGCTTTATCTAGAAAAGGATTATTACAAGGATTATCTAGACGAGGTTTATCTAGACAAGAATTCTCTAGACAATTATCTAGACAAGGTTTATATGTCTCTGAAAAAAATGCGAAAGAAAAAACCTGAAAGAAAATATATGGACTTTGATTGGAAGTTTTTCGAAAAATATCTAGTCAATTTGGAGGCTGGGAAAAAGATCGACCCTAACCATAATACAAATACTAAGATTGAGACTAAGAATTCTAAAATAATTGAGAATGAGAATTCTGAAATAATTGAGAATGAGAATAGAGGTCTTATTTATGATATCGTTCCAAAAATGCTCTTGGATCCAGAAATCGAAAAGGATCCAGAACTCAAAGAAGATCCAGAACTCAAAGAAAATCCAGAAATCAAAGAAGACAAAAAAAGCTTTTTTAATTGGATGGGAATGAATGAAGAAATCTTAAAGGCACCCAGAGCGAATTCGAATGAGGAAGATTCGAATCAGGAAGATTGGTTCTTCCCAGAATTTCTGCTACGTAAGAGGACATATCAAATGAACCCGTGGCTTAGACCTATGAAGTTACTTCTTTTAAATTTCAAAGGAAAAGAAGAAGAAGAAGAAGAAGAGGAAGAAGAAGTTAGTCAAGGAAAAGCAACTAAAGGAAAAGCAACTAAAGGAAAAGCAACTAAAGGAAAAGCAACTAAAGGAAAAGCAAATGTTAGTCAAAACATCGAAGACATCGACATCGAAGACATCCAAGAAGTTATTAGAGAAGATTATGAAAACGGGTTCAGTAAAAAAAAAACACAATACCGGAGTGACTCGCCGAGGCTAGTAGATTTCGTTGACCTTCAAGCGAAGTATTTGGGTTTTAGCATCCACACCGAGCGGCTAGTTGAGGAGGATATGCTCGAGCGGCTGAGCTTAATGCAGATGGTGGGTAACACAAAAGGGCGTTTACAAAGTAAACGAAGGCTTTTAGCCTATTTGAAAATGGGAGATCTGCCGCTAGACAGAATTGTCAGTCATTATTCGAAGGAGTCTACTCTGTTTAGCTGGGCGGAATTTGGTTTGATGAAGTTCCAACCCCTATTAACTTCGTCTATAAAAGATCTGGAAGAATTTCTTATGTATCAAGCCATAGGTATTTCATTAGTTCATAAGAGTAAGCAACAAACTAATCAAAGATACGGAAAACAAAAAGATGTTGATAAGGATCATTTTGATTTGCTTGTTCCTGAAATGATTTTATCGTCTAGACGGCGTAGAGAATTGAGAATTCTCAATTCTTTAAATTTCAATTTCAAGAATAGGAATGGTGTGGATAGAAATCCAGTATTTTGCAAGGAGAACAACATAAAAAGCTGGGGTCAATTTTTGGATGAAAGTAAACACCTTGATAGAGATAAAAATGAATTAATTAAACTCAAGTTCTTTCTTTGGCCTAATTTTCGATTAGAAGATTTAGCTTGTATGAATCGCTATTGGTTTGATACCAATAATGGCAGCCGTTTCAGTATGTTAAGGATCTATATGTATCCACGATTCAAAATTCGGTGAGGGTACATTTTTCCTATATATTCTGTACCATATATGTTATATGCAAGCAACCAGATGCACATTTGCCCTGTCTTACATCATAGGATACTGTGATACTAAGTTAATGACAAATTAATTAGATCTAGAAATAAATCAACAGAATCTTCGTACTAAAAAACTATTCGCTTTTGTGAGTGTAAAAATGTACCATCCTTTTGAATCACTATCCGAATCAAATCCAAAATTGTTTAATTGATAAACTCAGTCAAAATAATGCCAGAAATTCCGATTGTTGTGTATACTACATTCAAATTTCTGGCATTATTCTTACGGATCAATAAAATTCATATCTGTCAAAAGGGGAGGGAAAAATTCTTTTATGGTAAAAAATTCATTCATTTCAATTATTTCG